AAAACCCTATTAATAGATAGGAACACATCCCAACTAATTCCCAAAAAATATAAATTTGTATCAAATTAGAACTAGTAACTAATCCCAACATGGAAGTACTGAAAAAACTCATATAAGCAAAAAATCTCAAATATCCTTGATCATGAGACATATAATTATCACTATAAACAAGAACCATAATTCCAACAGTAGTGATTAATATTGACATAATAGAAGTAAGTGGATCGATCAAGTATCCGAATTCTAAAGAAAAATCATTATTGATGATCCAAGACCATACATGTTGATAGATAGAACTGCTATTTATTTGCTGAATAGACAAATTGATCGAAAAAATCATGACTATACTTAACAATAAAACACTCTGAAAAGCCCACATACGGCGAAGATTTTTTGTTGCCGTCGGAAAAAGAAGAAGTCCCACTCCTATTAACATAGGAACTGGAAGTGGAAGGAAAGGTATTATCCACGCATATTGATATGTCTGTTCCATAAAAAAATAAAAGTTTTTTATTCTTAATTAATTGTTTCCGATTTACCGGATCTTACCTCTTTAAAATTTCAAAAGGAGTCAATAAAAAAAACCAAGAGATGCACTAACGAAAATAGAATTTTCGAATTGTCTATTCTTATTTATTCTGCGTCTTTCCAAAAGACTTCAAATATTCAAATCAAGAAGTTATAATTGGTCAAATGATATGACCAAGTTACTCATAAAAAGTGAATACTTAGTTAGTAACTAAGATATTTATGAAGATACCAAAAATGAAAATCTAAATTATTATGACAATAATTTAGATTCGTAGAGCAAGGATCAAAAATTACACTAAAAACAGTACTTGATTCTGATATGAATCATAGGATTAAGTAAGGTCAATAATTTGGCCTAATGAAATAAGAACTCGCTATTTTAGTTAGTTTATTCCAAATCATTAACTAGTTCATTATGGAATTGCTTGATTGTTTTCAATTTCAATAAAAAACATTTATATAAAATATAAAATGCTATAAAATCCGATACTTTATATAAAATGAGAAAATGAACTTGATTTTTTATTTATAGTTTCTAGAAAGGGGTAAAATGAATAAAATAAAAAATTTCTAAGATTTAACCATGTATTTTTTAACAGATTAATTACTAGTCTCGGTCGAATTGGAAAATGTAATTTATTTGAAAATTTCATTTAGACGTATTCTTTCCTCGAGTTTGACCCGTTAATATATATAGATATAAAAAAAGATAAAAGTTTTTCATTAGGCCAAAGTTTGGTTCTTAAATCTTTCGATGTAGTTTCTTCCATGTAAATTAAATGTCGAACGACAAAAATCGACAGAGATAGAAATGGGGGTCTTTTGGATTCTTTATTTTATTAATAGTAAGTTCAACTAATTTGATTTCTATGGCACAGCGGATTCTATCGATATAGATTTGAATGATAAAGAACGAGAAATAAAGGTACCAATCAATACAAATTATTCTTTCGTACGAATATTGTATGGAATAGAAAAACAAACCCATAAAACAAAATCACATATCATATTCTTATTTCTTTTTTATATGAAGAGAATATTATCTAGAGAATAAATGGGTAATGCATAATGCATAGTAAAGAACGATTCGTTTTGAACAATAGATGTCTTTCACATCCAACTAGAACAATGAGCAACCTCTTTATTTTTTAATGGCAGTTCCAAAAAAACGTACTTCTATCTCAAAAAAGCGTATTCGTAAAAATATTTGGAAAAGGAAGGGATATTGGGCAGCGTTAAAAGCTTTGTCATTAGGGAAATCTCTTTCTACCGGGAATTCAAAAAGTTTTTTTGTGCGACAAACCCAAACCAAATAAGTCATAAAACATTGGAATAATATGAATTGATTTTACTCGAAAAATTGGCTCATCTCATTATGAAATTTTTAATATAAAATCAAAAATTTCCATTACCTATTGTTTTCGGCTAATCAATATGAAATGGAACTCGCTTCGCTCTTATGATATGTGGAATAAGAATTCTTCTGTTTACTAAAAATAATACTTTTGAAAAAAGAATAAAGACAAGATACAAGGTTTTACCTTTCTTTTGAGTATATTTTATCATTTTAGAGGTGGGGAGTCTTATTTTCCCCATCAACCTATTTGTCACAATTACAATAATAAAAGGTTTTCTTTTTTCTCTATATCTATAGAAGGGCGGATATAAGATCTTTAGTTAAAATTAAGGAATTGTTGAAACTACTGGAATATTATGTATGAATAAAATATTATGTATGAATAATGTGTCAATTTTGAGTAATCCAAATCCAAATATAGGCTTTATTTTGTGTTCATTGATAAAATGATAAAATGCATTTTTTTTTTTTCAAATTTATGAAATCAGATAAATGAGAAATAATTCATTAAAAATGAAAACATTTTTTTTGAGTTATATCCCTAGCTAGAGGATAGAACTGTCTAGTTACAACAGTTCGATTCCAGGAGAGCATAAACTACACCAAAGTCCT